TCCAGGAAAATATGTTGGTTTAGCAGAAACTATTAGAGGGTTTAAATTAATTCTTTCAGGGGAATTAGATGGTCTTCCTGAGCAGGCTTTTTATTTGGTAGGTAACATTGACGAAGCTACCGCGAAGGCTATGAACTTAGAAATGGAGAGCAAATTGCAGAAATGACCTTAAATCTTTGTGTACTGACCCCTAATCGAATTGTTTGGGATTCCGAAGTGAAAGAAATTATTTTATCTACTAATAGTGGCCAAATTGGCGTATTACCAAACCACGCTCCTATTGCTACAGCTGTAGATATAGGTATTTTAAGAATACGCCTTAACAACCAATGGTTAACGATGGCTCTGATGGGCGGTTTTGCTCGAATAGGTAATAATGAGATCATTATTTTAGTAAATGATGCAGAAAAGGGTAGTGACATTGATCCCCAAGAAGCTCAACAAACTCTTGAAAAAGCAGAAACTCATTTGAAGAAAGCTGAAGGTAAGAGACAAACAATTGAGGCAAATCTAGCTCTCAGACGAGCTAGGACACGAGTAGAGGCTATCAATACAATTTCATAACTCGTTTGTGTATCCGACTAAGCAAAAGAGACTTTGCTTCTAAGTTTTTTTGAACTGCCGATTGAATACAATCAAATAGAATCCAGTGAAATTGAATTCTGATGCAAATGTAAATCTATTTAATAGATGAATAGAAAAACTTATTAGCTACCGTTGACTCTGCTATCTAATAAGTTCTACCTACTATTGGATTTGAACCAATGACTCCTGCCGTATGAAAGCAATACTCTAACCACTGAGTTAAGTAGGTCATTTATCATGACAAAGAGAAACAAACGGGACCCATCCCGTCGATGGATTATAAATTATAAATGGAATATTCTTTATAAGCAATATCACTCAAAAAGATCAAAGAGTTATGATGTTGGATCATAGAATATTCATCTTGACAATAAATTATTTAGATAATAAAATTTGTATTACAAGCATAAGGGCTATAGCTCAGTTGGTAGAGCAACTCGTTTACACATGCGCCAATGTTTTTCAGAGAAGCCCATCATGTAATCAAAAGATTTGATCTTCTTGAGAAATCCATGTCTTACTCCATGACTTTGAGGGAACAATAGCCTGACAAAGGGTTCGGTGCCTATTTAGTTATGCGCCAAATAACCCGGGCCTTGGATTTGAGATATTGATAGGGTGAATATTCAGTTTATTCAATGCTAGGCAGAATGAGCACAAGGACTTCAAAAAATATCTTTTCATCCTATGAGCTTTAAGGTGTATAAAGTTGCATATTTTATGCTTTAAGCAGAGCCGATAGAGACTCTATTTAACTTAGGTTGATCAAGGCCATAGCAGACCTACGTCAAGATAACCCTTCTTTGAAACACTTTGGTAGTGCTCCTAGATCAGTAATGAATCAAAGGGCATGGAGCCATCTCCTTAATCTTTCTTTCAAAAAAAAAATATGGCAGACTAGCTGATATTTTTATTAGTTAATGAAAGAGCCCAATGCAAAAAACTGCATGTTGGGTTTTTGAAACAGTTCGACTCATTTTGATAATAACAAGTTTGATCTGTTTTACCGAGAAGGTCTACGGTTCGAGTCCGTATAGCCCTAAATGAAATAAAATGATACAAAAATGGTATAGTTGTCATTTCCCTATTCTTTTATTGTTTGGAACTGTGGAGTGACTTGGTTTATCGGAAAAATATCTATTTCCATAAGTTCGCTCACGGAGATTATTTACAGCAGAGCCTAAGACTGAAAAACCGCATGCCAATAGATCCAATCAGTAGTCTTAGAATTTCGGATAAACAAATCCCTTTTCTTCATTAATCTTTGTATTGGTAGGTAGTTTGTATTGGTAGATTAATTACCTATCAATTTTCCTGTGCACAATGAATTGGTGATACTCTTTTGTATATCTACCCAATTCTGATGAATTTTGGGAGTCAAAATCCTAATATGAGTCCGCTTTAAAAAAAAAGAAAATCGCACCCAAAATCTAAGAGAAGTGAAATGGATCTAAGATCGACCAACTGGATTTGTGGATAAGCCATAGTTTGAAAAAAAGATATTTTATAAGTTTTCGTATAAACATTGTCAAATAGGCTTTTTTATTGGTATACCGTACCTAGTAAAACACAAACCAAGTAGGTTTCTCTTTTTGTATCTAATCAAAAAGGTGTACTATTCTATTTATGTCTATATGGATATACCCCACCAATACATTATACACACTTAGAGAGAAAATCCTAGGAATTTTACTACACACGATTACTTACTTCTCTTCTAGTTTTTCGAGTAAGTAGAACGGAAATCAAATTCCAGGCAATAAATCTTGAAACGAGACATGTACGATAGCAAACAAAGAAAACTAGATGGTTCGATTAAACCGAATTGTTGTTTTGACTAAACAGTGAGGGGTGACTTGAAAATTCCAATTTGAATCAACTAATCCGATATATTTTCCACCTTCATAGGAGTACA